GATAAATAACTAATTATTCTATTCATTTTTAAGTCATTTCGACCTATACTAACATAGTGGTAGAAAGAATACCCATGTTATGCTTGGACTTCAAACAGTTTAGCTTTAACCATCTTAATGGTCTCACATTATTGGTTGATAGAGAATCAAAGTTGATTTACCAATGAGTCACGAAATGCTATGGTTCTTACATATATATGATTATTGAATTTCATTTATTCAGAAGTAATTCGTCTAGATCGTACATCTTTCTTTCCTATTTTTTATCCTATTTCCTATTAATAAATAAAAGAACAGAAAGAAAGTACCGCCGGTTGGATCCAACCTATTCTTGAAATAAACAACTCGCACACACTCCCTTTCCAAAAAAAATCAATACACCAAACACTATACTCAGATTTATTGGATTTGTTGCTAAAATATCGGTATTAAATGCGAAACTTCCAGCGAATGGATAGTGCCCTACCAAGTAAACAAAAGAATCGGTTACATTTTTCATATGCTCTCTTCATATAGATAGGACTAACAAAGAACCAGAATTCTTTTTATATCACCTCACTTGTCTTTTTGTAATCGATTTCTTTCTTTTTTTTATTATTTTTTATTGAAGTTTCCAATAAGATATTATTAGATTAGGTTTTAGGTTTCATGTTAATTGTGAAATATCTCCTTTATTGAATTGAAATTGAAACGCTTTCTAAAAAATAAAATAAAAAAAGGTATGTAAGATACTTTTTTACATTTCTAGGATTACATTAAACAAAAGGATTCGCAAATAAAAGCGCCAATGCCACGACCAGCCCGTAAATTGTTAAAGCTTCCATAAAAGCTAGACTAAGCAATAAAGTACCTCGTATTTTACCCTCTGCTTCTGGTTGCCTCGCAATACCTTCTACGGCTTGACCTGCAGCAGTACCTTGACCAACTCCAGGTCCAATAGAAGCAAGCCCTACAGCCAATCCAGCAGCAATAACGGAAGCAGCAGAAATCAGTGGATTCATGGGTAAGTTCCTCGCACTAAAAAAAAAGAAATGGTTAATGATACAATCAACCAATGGATTATTACTTAATATTTTATCACTAAGATCCATCGGGTGGAGAAGTAACTCAAGATTCTGAATTAAAATACAAATTTTATTGAATCAACTGAATCGTCAGAACTACTTCGATATCTTGTTTTTTTTTTTACTTTCTACCCACAATGGGTTTTTTGTAAATCGATGTGCACATAGCTCTAGTTATTGCATTTCTTTCGAACCATTCTTTCATCAATTCTTTGTTCTTTACTCTATTCCATTCCCGAATTCATCTGTTTTGTTTTTTCATTCAATCCATGCATAATAGTCGCCGACGAAAGAGAAGAAAATAGTATTGAAATCCATCTACATATAAATACAGTGGACTGTAAATTGTAAATAAAATAGATTTTAGATAGGAATAATCTATAGGGATAATCCTATTCCTATATAACTAATGAATATCTAATATCACATATACATTTGTTTCCTCCATAACGTGTACTATCCTGTCCGCATTTCATATAGAATGGTATTCTAGAATCATTTTTGAAAGATACACATGGACTGGACTTATAGACATTACATATATCTAATTTGACCTCCCTAAGTCATCCTTTTTTCGATTCCGTAATATAGTCCATCTTTCCTCGTACGATTGATTTTAGACCAAATATACTATGATATATATTTGTATCAGTATCTATTATGTTCCCCAACCGATTGATTGGATTCTCTTGAGCCATGCATGAATTGGAATCAGTTTAAAAGAAAAAACGATTTTGAAGACTAGTTAATGATGACCTTCCATGGATTCGCCTATATAAGCCGCGGCCAAAGTTGCAAAAATAAGAGCTTGAATACCACTTGTAAATAAGCCAAGAAACATAACGGGTATAGGAACTAATGAAGGTACTAAAGAAACAAGAACAACAACTACTAATTCATCAGCCAATATATTCCCGAAAAGTCGAAAACTAAGAGATAAGGGTTTTGTGAAATCTTCTAGGAGATTTATTGGTAAAAGAATTGGAGTTGGTTGAATATATTTTTTGAAATAACCCAATCCTTTTTTGGTAAGACCTGCATAAAAATATGCTACTGACGTGGGTAAAGCTAAAGCAACAGTAGTATTTATATCATTCGTGGGCGCAGCTAACTCCCCGTGAGGTAACTGTATGATTTTCCAAGGTAAAAGAGCACCTGACCAGTTAGAAACAAAAATAAATAGGAACATAGTTCCAATAAAGGGAACCCAAGGACCATATTCTTCTCCAATTTGGGCTTTGCTCAAATCTCGAATAAATTCAAGGACATATTCGAAGAAATTCTGACCACCGCTCGGAATGGTTTGTGGATTCCGAACAGCTATGATGACTGAACCTAATAAGATAGCAATTACGACCCAAGAAGTGATAAGTACTTGGGCATGTATTTGTAAAGCCCCTATTTGCCAATATAAATGTTGGCCTACTTCTACACCCGATATATCATATAATCCTTTGAGTGTTTTAATGGAACACGGTATAACATTCATATTGTCCTCTGATAGAAATCGAACTTCAAAAAAAAAAAGAATTATTTTGATTCAACCATCTCTTTATGAACTCACCTACTTTAATAATAAATCGATTATTTCCAAGTAATCACATAAGATCAATATCCCAAGTACTTTTTTTTATTTATCTCTTTTAAAAAGTTCAGGAATAGTAACCGATCCAATAAATCTATGGAATTCCCAAATCAAATAATTAAGCAATTTGATTATTTTTTATTTTTAATAATAATCAACGATTTCCTATATAGCTATAACGACCCTCGCAAATTGCAAATACTAATTTGTTAAGAATCAATCGGATTGAAGCTATAGCATCATCGTTGGCTGGAATCGAAATATCTGCAAGATCTGGGTTACAATTTGTATCGATTAAACAAATTGTCGGAATCCCCAAAATGGCACATTCTTGAAGAGCCATATATTCTTTTTCCTGATCAACGATGATTACAATATCGGGCAAACCCGTCATATATTTGATCCCACCCAGATATGATTGCAGGGCAGATAATTTTCTCTTCAACATCGCTGCATCTCTTTTGGGGAGACGGTTCAGTTTCCCCATGTTTTGTTCTGCTCTTAAGTCCCTGAACTTATGAAGTCTCGTTTCCGTAGTGGACCAATTCGTTAACATACCACCAAGCCATTTTTTATTAACATAATGACACCGAGCCTTTATTGCGGCCGATGCTACTGAATCCGCTGCTTTATTTTTGGTACCAACGATTAAAAAGCTTTTTCCTCTACTTGCTGCATCAAAAACTAAATCACAGGCTTCTGATAAAAAACGAGCAGTTATAGTAAGATTTGTAATATGAATTCCTTTACGTTTTGCGGAGATGTAAGGGGCCATTCTAGGATTCCATTTCTTAGTACCATGACCAAAATGAACTCCTGCTTCCATCATCTCCGGCAAATTGATGTTCCAATATCTTCTTTTCACTTTCCCCCACATTCCCTCTTTGTTTTTTGCAAAGAGACGAGATACCCTAAAAAAAATAATGATTGTTCCGAGGGAACCTTCTAACGGGGATTGACCGTCGATACGCGGTTCAAACCATTACATTAATTTCTTTTTATTACTTATTTTTTTTTTACCAAATCAATGATCGGACCAGATAAAATAAAATAAATAGTGAAATTAAAAAAAGGGTAAAAAAAAAAAATGAATCAACCCTTAGGAATTCGTAAATGATTGTTCTGATGTCTCATATAAATTAATTGTCTTGGATGCAAGAACAAAATAATTCTCTATGGTGTAACAAAATATCTCTCATCTCTAAGTCGAATAGATTATTCTTTTTAATTTCCAAATGAATGTTCTTGTCTTGTCTTGAACGGTGCACTAATTTTTGGAATCCGGTACCAACAGGTATAATCCCTCCCAGAACAACGTTCTCTTTCAGTCCTTTCAACCAATCAATACGCCCTCGTAGAGCAGCTTTTGCTAAAACCCGAGTAGTTTCTTGAAAACTCGCTTCGGATATGAAACTTTGAGTATTCAGAGATGCCCTCGTTATTCCCAATAAGATTGCCCGATAACAAATCGCTTCGTCTAAAGCACGTCCCGCGCGTTCTGCTCGCAATAATCCGATTAATTCTCCAGGTGAAAAAACATTAGACATTCCATCTTCTGAAACCAACACTCTTGATGTTACTTGACGTACAATAATTTCTATATGTCTATTATGGATCTGTACCCCCTGGGATCGATAAACCTTTTGAATCCTATTAACCAAAGAGATACGACTTTGGGCTATGGTCAGCTCAGATCCAATCATGAATCCCCAGGGTCTTCCAAGAATTCTTGATATACATTCGTTCCAACTATTAACTCTCTTTTCGAGGTTCATCGATATGGAATCAATCGAACGCACTTCTAAGACTTGTTCCACTTTTGGAAGACCCTGCGTTATGTCACCAGATCTCGATCTTTCATATATAAATGTAACTAATCTATCTCCTTCATAAAGTATTTTCCCATAATGACCATGAACAGTTGCTCCCAGAGTGACCAAATAGGGCTTTGCTGATCTTATCACTAAGGAATCAACGTGAACGATTATAATTTGACCAGATTTTTTTATGTTTATGTTCGGTCCATATTTGAATAGACATACATTTTCACAAAAAAATTGTCCAAGGCTAATTATTGTGGATGTCTCTTCACAATAATTGTGACGGAGAAAGCACCAATTCAAACGGAATGGATTCAAGATGATGTTACTGCATGGATCGGAACTATAAATCCTACTATTTTCATCTATTAAACCGTATTTAAGTACTTGGAAAGTCTGTTTAGAATTGTCAAGTAGCAAAAATCTCTTTAACAAGATCTGATTATGAGTTATTAAATGGTAAGATGAATAAAAATTCGCTATTTTAGGTACAATAGTACCTAGAGAACCCAGAAAATCCATAATTGGAAT